GAATCAAATACGCAGTATTTACAGAAAAGAGTCTTCGTTTATTGGGAAAGAATCAATATACTTTTAATGTCGAATCGGGATTCACTAAGACAGAAATAAAGCATTGGGTCGAGCTCTTCTTTGGTGTTAAGGTAGTAGCTGTGAATAGCCATCGACTACCCGGAAAGGGTAGAAGAATGGGACCTATTCTGGGACATACAATGCATTACAGACGTATGATCATTACCCTTCAACCGGGTTATTCTATTCCACTTCTAGATAGAGAAAAGAACTAAAGGAGAATACTTAATAATACGGCGAAACATTTATACAAAACACCTATCCTGAGCACACGCAAGGGAACCGTAGACAGGCAAGTGAAATCCAATCCACGAAATAAATTGATCCATGGACGGCACCGTTGTGGTAAAGGTCGTAATGCCAGAGGAATCATTACCGTAAGGCATAGAGGGGGAGGTCATAAGCGCCTATACCGTAAAATCGATTTTCGACGGAATCAAAAAGACATATCTGGTAGAATCGTAACCATAGAATACGACCCTAATCGAAATGCATACATTTGTCTCATACACTATGGGGATGGTGAGAAGAGATATATTTTACATCCCAGAGGGGCTATAATTGGAGATACTATTGTTTCTGGTACAAAAGTTCCTATATCAATGGGAAATGCCCTACCTTTGAGTGCGGTTTGAACTATTGATTTACGTAATTGGAAGTAACCAATTAGGTTTACGATGAAACCTAGAAATCGATCACTGATCCAATTTGACTACCTCTACGGGATAGACCTCAACAGAAAACTGTTGAGTAACGGCAGCAAGTGATTGAGTTCAGTAGTTCCTCATAGAAAATTATTGACTCTAGAGATATGGTAATATGGAGAAGACAAAATTGTTTGAAGCACGCACAGAACCGGAAGCGCCCCTTGTTTCAAAGAGAGGAGGACGGGTTATTCACATTTAATTTGATGGTCAGAGGCGAATTGAAAGCTAAGCAGTGGTAATTAAGACCCCCGGGTGAAAATAGGGATGTCTCCTACGTTACCCATAATATGTGGAAGTATCGACGTAATTTCATAGAGTCATTCGATCTGAATGCTACATGAAGAACATAAGCCAGATGACGGAACGCGGAGACCTAGGATGTAGAAGATCATAACATGAGCGATTCGGCAGATTTGGATTCCTTTTCCATATATCCACTCATGTGGTACTTCATCATACGATTCATATAAGATCCATCTGTCTAGAGATCGTCATATACATCTAGAAAGCCGTATGCTTTGGAAGAAGCTTGTACAGTTTGGGAAGGGGTTTTTTGAGAAAAAAGAAGAATCTACTTCAACCGATATGCCCTTAGGCACGGCCATACATAACATAGAAATCACACGTGGAAGGGGTGGGCAATTAGCTAGAGCGGCGGGTGCTGTAGCGAAACTGATTGCAAAAGAGGGTAAATTGGCCACTTTAAGATTACCATCTGGGGAGGTCCGTTTGGTATCCCAAAACTGCTTAGCAACAGTCGGACAAGTGGGTAATGTTGGGGTGAACCAAAAAAGTTTGGGTAGAGCCGGATCTAAGTGTTGGCTAGGTAAACGCCCCGTAGTAAGAGGGGTAGTTATGAACCCCGTGGACCACCCCCATGGGGGCGGTGAAGGGAAAGCCCCTATTGGTAGAAAAAAACCCACAACCCCTTGGGGTTATCCAGCGCTTGGAAGAAGAACTAGGAAAAGGAAAAAATATAGTGATAGTTTTATTCTTCGTCGTCGTAAGTAAATACGTAACTAGGAATATGGAAAATTGCATTGCAATAATGCGATGGGCGAACGACGGGAATTGAACCCGCGCATGGTGGATTCACAATCCACTGCCTTGATCCACTTGGCTACATCCGCCCCTTATCCAGCTAAGGGATTTTCTATTTTTTCCACTCATCATTATTCTATTTATTCTGACCTCCATACTTCGATCGAGATAGTGGACATAGGATGCCACTCTTTAAAATAAAAAAAAAGGAGTAATCAGCTGTGACACGAAAAAAAACGAATCCTTTTGTAGCTCGTCATTTATTGACAAAAATCGAAAAGGTCAATATGAAGGAGGAGAAAGAAACAATAGTAACGTGGTCCCGGGCATCTAGCATTCTACCCGCAATGGTTGGCCATACAATCGCGATTCATAATGGAAAGGAACATATACCTATTTACATAACAAATCCTATGGTAGGTCGCAAATTGGGGGAATTCGTGCCTACTCGGCATTTCACGAGTTATGAAAGTGCAAGAAAGGATACTAAATCTCGTCGTTAACTGAATTCAGAATAGAAAGATTCAGAATAAACAAAATTTATAGGATTCAAATAAAGTAAAGGTAGGCGGGGAATAACCTTATTTATGACAAGTTTCAAATTGGTAAAGTATACCCCTAGGATAAAGAAGAAGAAGAATGGGCTACGGAAACTCGCAAGAAAAGTTCCAACTGATCGTCTACTTAAGTTCGAACGAGTTTTCAAAGCACAAAAACGCATACATATGTCTGTTTTCAAAGCACAAAGAGTTCTTGATGAGATTCGATGGCGTTACTACGAGGAAACCGTTATGATACTGAACCTCATGCCTTATCGAGCATCTTATCCCATCTTAAAGTTGGTTTATTCGGCAGCAGCAAATGCTACTCATTATAGGGATTTCGACAAAGCGAATTTATTCATAACAAAAGCCGAAGTCAATAGGAGTACTATTATGAAAAAATTCAGACCTCGGGCTCGAGGACGTGGTTATCCTATAAAAAAAACCATGTGTCATATAACAATTGTACTAAATATAGTAAAGAAATCTAAATAACCTTTAGATCAACCTAAGATTTCGATTCCCAGTAAAAAAAAAATACAATAGAAAAATATGGGACAAAAAATAAATCCACTCGGTTTCAGACTTGGTACAACCCAAAATCACCATTCTTTTTGGTTCGCACAACCAAAAAATTATTCTGAAGGTCTACAAGAAGATAAAAAAATACGGAATTGTATCAAGAACTATATACAAAAGAATAGGAAAAAAAGCTCGAATAGAAAAATAGAATCAGACTCAAGTTCCGAAGTAATTACACATATAGAAATTCAAAAAGAAATCGATACAATTCACGTTATAATCCATATTGGATTCCCAAATTTATTAAAGAAAAAAGGAGCAATCGAAGAATTAGAGAAAGATATCCAAAAGGAAGTGAATTCTGTAAACCAGAGACTTAATATTGCTATCGAAAAAGTTAAAGAACCTTATAGACAACCTAACATTCTTGCGGAATATATAGCTTTCCAATTAAAAAATAGAGTTTCATTCCGAAAGGCAATGAAAAAAGCCATTGAATTAACTAAAAAAGCGGATATAAAGGGAGTAAAAATCAAAATTGCAGGTCGTCTAGGAGGGAAAGAAATTGCACGTGCCGAATGCATCAAAAAGGGTAGACTTCCCCTCCAAACAATTCGCGCTAAAATTGATTATTGCTGCTATCCAATTCGAACTATCTATGGAGTATTAGGTGTAAAAATTTGGATATTCATAGAAGAAGAATAACTAACCCTGTCTTCTCATTCTGGTCAGTGATAGAATAAAAAAGCTAAGAACCTCATTTTTCCAAAAATCCCTGAAAAAAGAAGAAATTATACCTCTTTCTATAAGATTTAATGAAAATTGATAAATCTTTTAATATAATTGCTATGCTTAGTGTGTGACTCGTTATTTTTTCTTTAGGGGCAAAAATGGAAATTCAAAAAAAAAATTGACCGAAGCCTACTAAAAACAGAAAAAACTTAGTAATTAAATATAGAAAATTAACCAATAACCAACCTATTGCTTCGTATTGTCGAGATCCTAACTAAGAAACAGTCACTATGTGAATAAATACATCTATCATAAATGAATGGATCTATCATATAGTTGTAGCAACTGCATTTTTTCTCTAAAAAAGAAACCTGATTCTAGGTTGTAAAACAAAACTAAAGGGATGTGGATAAAAGGAGGGATGATAGATAGAAGGAAGAAGAATAAGAAAGATATAAGATTCCAATGTGTATGGTCTATGAATTACATCATAAAAGGCAATGTGATAAAGCATCAATATAATAAAATAATAAAAAAAAGAGAGAAGTTTAATGTTCACCAAAACAACTCACTTTATCTTTCCTTTGAAATCGTAATTTGGAAACAATAATTAAAAATTGAAAGCAATAATAAAGAGCAGCTCGGGTTAATAAAACTGAGAGAATTAACTCGGAAAGTTTAGAAGCTCCATTGCAGGATTCAAACCTAACCATTAAAGGAGAAGCTGTGGGAACGACAAAACCTATGACTGCATAGGATTGATTTTATTGAAAAGAATCCTAATACTTCATTGGGTGGGATGGCGGAACAAACCAAAAAAATTGCTTTATTTGTTAAGGTTATAAATTAACAAATAAGACAAGAAAGAGTAAATATTCGCCCGCGAAATCCTTATTGGATTCGAATACTTTACTATGATTCAATAAGGGTAAAAATAAGGATATTCTAAAAAAAAAAAAAGATTACATTATCTACAAATATAGAATTTGGATATATTCTAGATCTTTTTTCTTGACTATATATTTAAGAAATTCAAAATAAAAAAAAAAACACAATTCTATTATATATTGATGTGGATCTATCCGTAATATTTTAAAATATTATAGAATTAGAGAAATTTGCACGCTTTCTCATTTCATTCGCGAGGAGCTGGATGAGAAGAAACTCTCATGTCCAGTTTTGTAGTAGAGATGGAACTAAGAAAGAACCATCGACTATAACCCCAAAAGAACTAGATTTCGTAAACAACATAGAGGAAGAATGAAGGGAAAATCCTGCCGAGGCAATCGTATTTGTTTTGGTAGATATGCTCTTCAAGTACTTGAACCCGCTTGGATCACAGCGAGACAGATAGAAGCAGGACGAAGAGCAATGACACGATATGCACGTCGCGGTGGAAAACTATGGGTACGTATATTTCCCGACAAACCAGTTACAATAAGACCCACAGAAACACGTATGGGCTCAGGAAAAGGATCCCCCGAATATTGGGTAGCCGTTGTTAAACCAGGCCAAATACTTTATGAAATGAGCGGAGTATCTGAAACTGTAGCTAGAGCAGCTATCTCCATAGCTGCCAGTAAAATGCCCATACGAAGTCAATTTCTTAAATTAGAGATATAGAACCCCCAAAAGGAGTATTGAAGATAAAAAACCCCAGGTTTTTCCTTCTGGAAAGACAATATTTCTTTCATCCCTTTGCAGTGAATGAAATAACAAATTGAAATCCAAATAATATGATTCAACCCCAGACCCTTTTAAATGTAGCGGATAACAGTGGAGCTCGAAAATTGATGTGTATTCGAGTCATAGGCGCTGCTGGTAATCAGCGATATGCTCGTATTGGTGATGTTATTGTTGCTGTAATCAAAGACGCAGTGCCCCAAATGCCTCTAGAAAGATCCGAAGTAATTCGAGCTGTAATTGTACGTACATGTAAAGAATTCAAATGTGAAGACGGTATAATAATACGCTATGATGACAATGCAGCAGTTATCATTGATCAAAAAGGAAATCCAAAAGGAACTCGAGTTTTTGGCGCGATTGCCGAGGAATTGAGAGAATTGAATTTTACTAAAATAGTTTCATTAGCTCCTGAAGTATTATAAATACTAGTAGACGAGATATAGATCAAAGAAAAAATTAGTAGATTGTGTTTTACGTATATGCTTTAAAATCCAAAATTAAAAGAAAAGGGAAAACATGTTGATTATCTAAAAATTAGGAGGAACCTAGAATTAGAGTCTTATGGGCAAGGACACTATTGCTGATTTACTAACCTCTATAAGAAACGCAGACATGAGTAAAAAAGGAACTGTTCGAGTAATATCTACAAATATTACCGAAAACATTGTTAAAATACTTCTACGAGAGGGTTTTATTGAAAGTGTTCGGAAACATCAAGAAAGTAACAGATATTTCTTGGTTTCAACTTTGCGACATCAAAAGAAAAAAACTAGAAAGGGAATATATAGAACTAGAACCTTTTTAAAGCGTATCAGCCGACCTGGCTTACGAATTTATGCTAACTATCAAGGAATTCCTAAAGTTTTGGGCGGAATGGGAATTGCTATTCTTTCTACTTCTCAAGGTATAATGACAGATCGAGAAGCTCGACTAAACAGAATTGGGGGAGAAGTCTTATGTTATATATGGTAATGGCCCCGCCTATAGTACCCGAATTCTATCTCGAACTTCCTATTTTGAAAATAAAAATAGAAAAATAGGAGAAAAAATATGACAGAAAAAAAAAATAGGAGAGAAAAAAAAAACCCGAGAGAAGCAAAAGTTACTTTCGAAGGTTTAGTTACGGAAGCCCTACCCAACGGAATGTTCCGAGTTCGCTTAGAGAATGACACCATCATCCTGGGCTATATTTCAGGAAAAATCCGGTCCAGTTCTATACGAATACTGATGGGGGATAGGGTCAAAATTGAAGTAAGTCGTTATGATTCAAGCAAGGGACGTATAATTTATAGACTTCCCCATAAGGATTCGAAGCGTACTGAAGACTCGAAGGATACTGAAGATTTGAAGGATACCAAAGATTCAAAGGATTAAGTTTTTCTAGGATAATAAATTCCAAATTTCAAAATTTAAGTGAAGAGGCTGCTTATTTTTTTCCAAAAGAGTAAATTCATAGTTTAAGAAAGGAATACCTAAATATGAAAATAAGAGCTTCCGTTCGTAAAATTTGTACAAAATGTCGACTGATTCGTAGGCGTGGGCGAATTAGAGTCATTTGTTCCAATCCGAAGCATAAACAAAGACAGGGGTAATCTTTCGAAAAAGGAGCTTTCCTTTCTAAAAAGTAAAAAAAGTACCCACAAAAATGTCCAAATTCAAAAAAAAAAATTAAAGTAAAGGATATATTTAACCCTGAAACGGATATCTTTGTATTTTTTTCTTTTTGTTATTTCCAACTCATATTTATGAGATAATAAAATATGACAAAAGCTATACCAAAAATAGGTTCACGTAAGAAAGTGCGTATTGGTTTGCGTAGGAATGCCCGTTTTAGTTTACGCAAGAGTGCACGTAGAATAACAAAAGGAGTTATTCATGTTCAAGCCAGTTTCAACAATACCATTATAACTGTTACAGACCCCCAAGGTCGGGTGGTTTTCTGGTCCTCTGCAGGTACTTGTGGATTCAAAAGCTCAAGAAAAGCATCACCCTATGCCGGTCAAAGAACAGCAGTAGATGCTATTCGTACAGTGGGTTTGCAACGAGCAGAAGTTATGGTAAAAGGGGCTGGTAGCGGAAGAGATGCCGCATTACGAGCCATTGCTAAAAGTGGTGTACGGTTAAGTTGTATACGCGATGTAACACCTATGCCGCATAATGGATGTCGACCTCCTAAAAAAAGACGTCTGTAAAAGAATGAAACTGATTTC